TTAGTCGTAAACCTGATTGGTTCTTTCCAATTACGTAAATCCATAGTTCAAACCGCACTCAAAGGTAGGGAATTTCCCATTGAGATAGGAACTTCGGTACCCGAAACAATGGTATCTCCAATTCTCGCCCCTCTGGGATGTAAAATATATTTCTTCTCACCATCCCCATAGTGTATGAGACAAATGTGGGCATTTCGATTAGGGTCGTATTCGATGGTTACGATTCTCCCAGATATGTCTTTTTTGTCATTCCGTCGAAAATCGATTTTACGGTAGAGACGCTTATGACCGCCCCCTTTATGCCTTGAGGTAATGATTCCTCGGGCATTTCGGCCTTTCCCACAATGACGCTGGCCAGAGATCAAATTCTTTTGGGGATTGGATTTCACTCGACTGTCGGCGGCCCCAGTGCGTGTGCTCGGGGGAAAAGTTTTGTATAAATGGATCACCGTGGTATTCAGTATTTGGATTAAAGCTCTTTTCTTTTTAGAGAAAGAGGTAGAATAGAATAACCCGGTTGAACCGTAATGATCATACGTCGGTAATGCATTGTATGTCCCCTAATAGGTCTCCGTCTTCGACCCTTTCCCGGGAGACGATGACTATTCATCGCTATTACCTTAACCCCAAAGAAGAGTTCGACCCAATGCTTGATTTCGGTCCTAGTTGATCCTGATTCCACATTAGAAGTATATTGATTCTTCCCCTCCAATAGACTAACACTTTTTTCTGTAAATACTGCATATTTGATTCCATCCATAAATCCATTTCCTATGAGTTCCAGTAGTGATAAGAATTTGAGTTCTTACTGTTTCTATGTTATAGTATATGATAGGAATAGACTACACCAATTCGTTCTCTATTAAGATTCGAATCTACAGACTCGAACGAATCTCATAGAGAACTATTTCGAAATCGAAAAAATTCGGAAAATAAGACAACCCATTTATACTATAAGAGACATAAATTCAATTTTAGGATAAGATAGATTTCTCTGATGATGATGATACAGAGCCAGTTCCACTAGACTGAACCTATGAAACGCTCCCATCCCATCCCATTGGTGTGCATCCAGTAGGAATTGAACCTACGAATTCGCCAATTATGAGTTGGGCGCTTTAACCATTCAGCCATGGATGCTTGGATCATCAGACATCGTGAATCAATCATTTCCAACCATACCCAACCATACATACCCATGCCAACAAAACCGAGGAGAGACTATGAAGTCCAATTATGGATCTTCGAATTGAGAGAGATAGTGAGAGAAATCAAGACTTTTGGCTATTTGTTAGATTCCTGGACCAAATTCGATTTCGTGGGATCTTTCACTTACCTTTTTTTCCACCAAGAACGTTTTCTGAAACTTTTTGACCCCCGAATTTGGAGTATCCTCCTTTCGGGTTCACCAAGCAACCGATCTTTCACGAGCAAAGTTGTAGGACTGGTTCGGGGTGTCGTCCTGATTCTCGTAGCGGTCCTTATATCGCGTATGCACCATCAAACTATGGTCGAAAGAAAAAATCTCTATTTGCGGGGGCTTCTTCCTCTACCAATGAATTCCATTGGACCCAGAAATGAAACATTGGTTCGGTCTTCCCATAGGTTGGTGGTTTCGCTCCTGTATCCTCCAAAAGGGAAAAAGATCTCGGAGAGTTGTTTGATGGATTCGAAAGGGAGTCCTTGGGTTCTCCCACGAACTCAAAAGTGTATCATGCCTGAATCTAACTGGGGTTCGCGGTGGTGGAGGAACTGGATTGGAAAAACGAGGGATTCTAGTTGTAAGATAGCGAATGAACCCCTAGCTGGAATTGAGATCTCATTCCAAGAGAAAGATATCCAATATCTGGAGTTTCTTTTTGTATCCTATACGACGGCTGATCCGATCGGCAGTGACCACGATTGGAAATGGTTTGATGGCCTTTCTCCGAGGAAGACGCGAAACAGAATCAACTTGAATTCGGGACAGCGATTCGAAATCTTAGTGAAACACTGGATTTGTTATCTCATGCCTGCTTTTCGTGAAAAAAGACCCCTGGAAGGGGAGGGGTTCTTCAACCAACAGGGATCCGATTTTTTGCGGAAGGTATCGAGAAAGAATTGGATTTGGTTAGATAATGTGTGGTTGGGAAACAAGGATCGGTTTTTTAGCAAGGTACGGAATGTATCGTCAAATATTCACTCTGATTCCATAAGATCTAGTTTCGTTCAAGTAACGGATTCTAGCCAATTGAAAGGATCTTCCAGAGATGCGTTCGATTCCCTTAGGAATGAGGATTCGGAATCTCCCCCATTGATCAATCAAAGAGAAATTCAACAACTCAAAGAAAGATCGATTCTTTTGGATTGGGATCCTTCCTTTCTTGAAACGGACGGAACTGAGATAGAATGCGACCGATTCCCGAAAAGCCTTTCTGGAGATTCCTCAATGTCCCGGCTATTCGCGGAACGTGAGAAGCAGATGATTCGTCATCTGCTTCCGGAAGAAATCGAAGAATTTCTTGGGAATCCTACAAGATCAATTCGTTCTTTTTTCTCTGATAGATGGTCAGAACTTCATCTGGGTTCGAATCCTACTGAGAGGTCCAATCCTAAATTGTTGAAGAAACAACACGATGTTTCTTTTGTCTCTTCCAGGCGATCGGAACAGAAAGAAATAGTGGATCTATTCCAGATAATTCCGTATTTACAAAAGACCATCTCAATTCATCCTATTTCATCCGATCCGGGATGGGATAGGGTTCCCAAGGATGAACCGGATCTGGACAGTTCCAATAAGATTTCATTCTTGACCCAAAATCCATTTTTGGATTTCTTTCATCTATTCCCTGACCGGAACAGGGTGGGGGACACGTTACCTCACGATTTTGAATCAGAAGAGAGATTTTCAAAAATGGCAGATCGAATCATTTTCTCAATCATCGAGCCGGATCGGGTGTATGATTATGATAGGCTATTTTTTCCCTTTTCTGAGGGATTCCACTCCGGGGATGAATTGCAAAAGAAATCTTCATTGGTTGTACTTCCTATTTTTTCTGAAGATCCAAAACCCCAAAGAGTGGTATTTGCTAGCAACAACAGAATGGAGGCAGTCAATCCATATAGATTGATCCGAAATCTGATTCAAATCCAATATAGGACCTATGGGTACATAAGAAATGTATCAAATCGATTTTTTTTAATATTAATGAATTGCTCCGATCCCAACTTCGAATATGGAATGAAAGGGGATCCAATAGGAAATAAGACTCTGAATCATAGAACTGGAATGAAATATACGATCAACCAACATCTCTCGAGTTTGAAAAAGAGCTCGAAGAAAGGGTCCGACCGTCTTAGTTCTCGAACCGAGAGATCCATGATTCGGGATCCTAATGCATATGGATCCAAATGGACCCCAAATTTCCAGGAACATTTGGAACATTTCATTTCTCAGGCGAAGAGGCGTTTTCAATTTCAAGTAGTGTTCGATCGCTATCATCGATCTCGATATCGATTCCGTATTCATCTGAATCGATTCCGTATTTCTCTGAATCGAGATCAATTCCGTATTCATTATCATCGAGAGCGATTCCGTATTTCTCTGAATCGATTCCGTATTTCTCTGAATCGATTCCGTATTTCTCGGAATCAATTCCGTATTTCTCGGAATGGATTCCGTAGTCATCTGAATGGATTCCGTAGTCATCTGAATGGATTCCGTATTTCTCTGAATCAATTCCGTAGTCATCTGAATGGATTCCGTATTCATCTGAATCGATTCTGTAGTCATCTGAATCTATTCTGTAGTCATCTGAATCTATTCTGTAGTCATCTGAATCTAGTCTGTAGTCATCTGAATCGATTCCGTATGAATCCGACTCAATATTTGATTGATTGGGCCGAGTTTATGAACAACCTGTCGAAGTCACATCCCTTTTTGAGGAAGTCACCTCGCTTCCTTTTGTCGAAGGCATTTTTATTTTTGTCGAATTCACTTCCTTTTTGGTCGAAGTCACTTCTCTTCTTTTTGTCGAAGTCACTTCTCTTTTTGTCCTTTTTGTCGAAGTCACTTCCTTTTTTCTTTGTGAGTATCGGAAGTCCCCCCATTGCTGGGTCTGAGATCCCCATCTCTATCTATGAATTGAAAGGGCCGAATGATCATGATCCTTCCAAAAAATCGAAATTCTCGATCAATGGAGGCACACTATCACCATTATTGTTCAATAAGACAAAATGGATGATTGACTCTAGAAAGAATTGCAGGAACGATTTTGATAACACGGATTCCTATTTCTCAATGCTATCCCACGATCGAGACAATTGGCTGAATCCCGTGAAACCATTTCATCGAAGTTCATTGATATCTTCTTTTTCTAAAGCAAATCGACTTCGATTCTTGAATAATCCACATCCCTTCTGGTTCTATTGTACCAAAAGATTCCCTTTTTATGTGGAAAAGGCCCTTCTCAAGAATTCGGATCTTACGTATGGACAATTCCTCACTATCTTGTTCATTCGCAACAAAAGATTTTCTTTGTGCGTCGGTAAAAAAAAACCTGTTTTTTTGGAGCGAGATCCGATTTCCCCAATCGAGTCACAGGTATCTACTATATTCATCCCTAAGGATTGGCCACAAAGTGGTGACGAAACGTATAACTTGTACAAATCTTTCCCTTTTCCACTGCGATCCGATCCATTCGTTGGTAGAGCTATTTATTCGCTCGCAGACATTTCTGGAACACCTCTCACAGATGGCCAACTAGTCCATTTTGAAAGAACGGATTGTCCACCTCTTTCCGATATGAATCTATCTGATTCCGAAGGGAAGCAGTATCTCAATTTCAATTCAAACATGGGTTTGATTCACACTTCCTGTGCTGAGAAATCCAAAAAGAGGAAAAAACGGATTCCGAGGGATAGAACCTTTCAACGAGAGCGTGCTTTTGCAAATCTCTCAAAATGGAATCGATATATACCGTGGTTCTTTACTTTGACAGGGTTCAACTATCTCAAATTCGCCCCGTTAGATCTTTTTTCAAACCTATTGCGCATTCACCTATCTCTTTTGCAGGATATTCTGGAGACATCATGGTTGATTCTTCAGATAAAATTGTGGGCGATTCTTTCAGAATGGAATCTCAGTGAGATTCCGAGTCATTGTTCCCGGATTCTTCTTCAGTCCGCAGAACTGATTCAGGGAAATAAGGAGTCACCCCTATGGCTGAGATCATCAAATGCTCGGGAGTTCCTCATCCTTTTCCTTCTTCTTGTTGCTGGATATCTCGTTGGTACCCATCTTCTCTTTGTTTCCCGAGACTCTAGTGAGTTACAGACGGATTTCAAAAAGATCAAATCTTTGATGATTCCATCATACATGATTGAGTTTCGAAAACTTCTGGATAGGTATCCTACATCTGAGCGGAATTCTTTCTGGTTAAAGAATCTCTTTCTAGTTGCTCTGGAACAATTAGTCTATTTTCTAGAAGCAATCTGGGGTTCTGCTTTTAACATGCTATTGGGTGGCGGTCCCGCTTATGGATTCAAATCCCTAGGTTCGAAGAAGAAATTTTGGAATAGCAATCTCCTCGGTATCATGGATTTCCTAAGGATCATACCAAATCCCCTCAATCGAATCACTTTTTCGAGAAATACGAGACATCTAAGTCGTACAAGTAAAGAGATCTATTCATTGATAATGAACGTTGAGTGGATTGATGATCAAATAGAATCCTGGGTCGTGAACAGTGATTTGATTGCGGATGAAGAAAGAGAATTCTTGGTTCAGTTGTCCACCTTAACGACAGAAAAAAGGATGGATCAACTGCTATTGGGTCTGACTCATAGTGATGGTTTATCAAAGAATGACTCTAGTTCTCAAATGCTTGAACAACCGGGATCAATTTACTTACGATACGTAGTTGACATTCATCAAAAGGATCTAATGAATTATGAGTTCAATAGATCCTGTTTAGCCGAAAGACGGCTATTCCTTGCTCATTTTCAGACAATCACTTATTCACAAACCTCGTGTGGGGCTACTCGTTTTCATTTCCCATCTCATGGAAAACCCTTTTCGCTCCGCTTAGCCCTATCCCCCTCTCGGGGTATTTTAGTGATAGGTTCGATAGGAACTGGACGATCCTATTTGGTCAAATCCCTCGCGACAAACTCCTATGTTCCTTTCATTACGGTAGTTCCGAATAAGTTCCGGGATAACATTCCTGATCCGATAGATCCTTATGATAGTGACACTCAGGATGTTTATAATGAGTATGACTATCATTATAATGCTTATAGTGATAGTGATGATAGTTACGCTAGTGATGAGAGTGACGATAGCGATATTGATGTTGATGAGAGTGACGATAGCGATGATGACCTTGATAGAGATGATATAGAGCTGCTAAATGAGCTACAGATACCTCCGGATAGGGATAGACTTAGACTACTAATGGAGCCATTGAGTATCCCCCTTACATTCAAAATAGCAAAAGCAATGTCTCCTTGCATACTCTGGATTCCAAACATTCATGATCTGTCTGTGCGTGCGTCGAATGCCTTCTCCCTCGGTCTATTAGTGAACTCTCTCTCCAGGGATTGTGAAAGATGCTCCACTAGCAATATGCTTGTTATTGCTTCGACTCATATTCCGCAAAAAGTGGATCCCTCTCTAATAGCTCCGAATAAATTAAATACATGTCTTAAGCTACGAAGGCTTCTTATTCCACAACAACGAAAGCACTTTTTCACTCTTTCCTATACTAGGGGATTTCACTTGGAAAAGAAACTGTCCCATCCTAATGGATTCGGGTCCAGAACCATGGGTTCCAGTGTACGAGATCTTGTAGCACTTACTAATGAGGCCCTATCCATTAGTATTGCACAGAAGAAATCCATTATAGACACTCATACAATTCGCTCTGCTCTTCATAGACAAACTTGGGATTTTCGAGCCAAGGTAAGACCGGTTCAGGATCATGGGATCCTTTTCTATCAGATCGGAAGGGCTATTGCACAAAATGTACTTCTAAGTAATGGCCCCATAGATCCTATATCTATCTATCTGAAGAAGGGATTCCCTAAGGAAGGGGGTTCTTATTTGTACAACTGGTACTTCGAACTTGCAACGAGCATGAAGAGATTAACGATCCTTCTTTATCTTTTGAGTTGTTCTGCCGGATCGGTCGCTCATGATCTTTGGTCTCTACCCGGACCCGATGAAAAAAATGGGATCACTTCCGCTTTGGTTGAGACTGATTCTGCTCTAGTTCGTGGCCTATTAGAAGTATTCGAAGGAGAAGGCACTCTGGTGGGATCCTCTCGGACAGAAAAAGATGGCAGTCAGTTTGATAATGATCGAGTGACATTTCTTCTTCGGTCCGAACGAAGGAATCCCTTAGATATGATGCAAAATGGATTTGTTTCTAGCGTTGATAAGAAATTGCTCTATGAAAAAGACGAATCGGAGTTTGAATTGGAAGAAGGGGTTGCATTTGGAGAAGGAAACCTCGACCCGCAACAGAGAGAGGAGGATTTCGCCAATGACATAGTTTGGGCTCCTAGAATATGGTACCCCGATCTATTTGGTTGGATCGAAAGTCCCAATGAATTGGGATTTCCCTATTGGGCCAGGTCATTTTTGGCCACGCGGATCATTTCTGATCAAGAGAATGATTCGGAAGAGAATGATTCGGAGTTCTTGCAGAGTGAAACCATGCCGTACCAGACACGAGATCAATTTTACAAAGAACAAGTCTTTGTTCAATTTCCAATAAGCCAATCTCTTTGGGACCCTGCGAATCCATTCTTTTTTGATGCGCCTGTGTTTTCACGTCGCGAATTCTTTGCAGATCAAGAGATGTCAAAGGAGCTTCTTACTTCCCTAACAAGTCCTCCTACATCGCTGTCTAAAAGCTGGTTCAGCAAGAATACACAAGAAAATAACTTCGAATTGTTGATTCATCGCCAGAGATGTCAGAGAACCACTAGTTCATTATCTAATGGGTCTTTCCGTTCTAATACTCCATCCGAGAGTTATCAGTATTTATCAAATCTGTTCCTATCTAACGGAACGCTAGTGGATCAAATGATAAAGACATTGTTGAGAAAGAGATGGCTTTTCCCGGATGAGATGAACCATTTGATTTATTTAACAGGAGAAAAATTTCCCATTCCTTAGCCGGAAAGATATGTGGCTATGAAAGGGGGCTGAAGTGGAACAGAATTGACCGGTTGGTAGAGTCGTGGAACTACTTGTTTCTTCCCTCTTTTTGGCCTTAGCTACATGGAACTGCTACTGCGGAAACACGGAAGAATTGAAATCTTAGATCCAAATGTCTGTATGGATGGTATGACCCGCCTAAACAAGAATTCTGGAACGGCGAACAACCAGAGCCTATTACTCAGACTCACTCCATCAAAACATTTCCATTAATGACCCATGGAAATCCGTTGGAAAATCCAAAATATGCATGTCCGATGAAAGGGTTGTTGCTATCTGCTCCAATAACGAATCATTGGTTTCACTGAATAACTCACAAATTCACGGAATAACTAAAGAAAATAGATAGACCTTTCTCTTCGTCTCCGGTCTATCAATTGGAAGATCCCCTAGATGGCTAAGAAACATTCCCGTTGACCAAGCCTAATTCGAATTGTTTTGTTCCGAAGGAAAGATATTCACGGGGCCGGTTCATCCGATTCAGATATTCACGACCAAGAGGTACTGGATTCTCTTTCGGATAGGCCCCGAAAGGGGAAGGAAGGCTGGAATGCCAACGGACGTCTATTATAGAATTCACCTGACCCGAGAGTACCTATTTTTGGGGGGGGAACGTCCCTCGCCAAAGTCACTGAATGGGTAAGGCGCCACTCCAATCCCTCAAACGGCCTATGGAATGTACTTTCTAGGGTGGGTTACGGCGGGCATTTCTTTTCCCAGAGGTTTTGATTGTATCAATCTACCCCTGTGTGATTCCTGTTGAAGCATCTACTCGGGGGGTGGGTCGGACGATTTCAAAGCGAACCCCCGATTCCAGAGAAGATCTCCAAGATTTCGTGATCCGCTGCCGAACTTCTTCCAATTCCAACAGATCGGACTCGGGTCGTGGGGATCGCCGGACTCCTTCGTATCAACGGAAACTCGGTCTATCAATATCGCTTCGATCCGAGATCTCTAAATATTGTTGAGAATGCTCATTCAATGAGCATTCTCAATATTATGCCTTGAAGAGGACTCGAACCTCCACGCTCTTTAAGCACGAGATTTTGAGTCTCGCGTGTCTACCATTTCACCATCAAAGCATCTTGAAAGTGACTCGTATTCCCTGAATATGATAGCTATCTAGTGTGATGGATGGAATCTA